GACGAATTATCCGAAGAGGATCGTTTAACCGTAGCAAGAGCGCGAAAAATTGAGCGTTTCTTATCACAACCTTTTTTCGTAGCAGAAGTATTTACGGGTTCTCCGGGAAAATATGTTGGTTTAGCAGAAACAATTAGAGGCTTTCAATTAATCCTTTCCGGAGAATTAGATGGTCTTCCTGAACAGGCCTTTTATTTGGTAGGTAACATCGATGAAGCTACGGCGAAGGCTATGAACTTAGAAATGGAGAGCAATTCGAAAAAATGACCTTAAATCTTTGTGTACTGACCCCTAATCGAATAGTTTGGGATTCAGAAGTGAAAGAAATCATTTTATCTACTAATAGTGGACAAATTGGCGTATTACCAAATCACGCTCCTATTGCCACAGCAATAGATATAGGTATTTTGAGAATACGCCTTAACGACCAATGGTTAACGATGGCTCTGATGGGCGGTTTTGCTAGAATAGGTAATAATGAGATCACTGTTTTAGTAAATGATGCAGAGAAAAGTGGTGACATTGATCCACAAGAAGCTCAGCAAACTCTTGAAATAGCGGAAGCTGCTTTGAGAAAAGCTGAAGGAAAGAGACAAACAATTGAGGCAAATCTAGCTCTCCGACGGGCTAGGACACGAGTAGAGGCTATCAATGCGATTTCATAACCAGTCGGTGCGTCCGAATAATCATCGATTTATACACCCTATATTTGGTTGTTTTGTTTGACTTGATTCTGTCGAGTAAATACAATCAAGCGCAATCAGATTTTGATGCAACGAAAAAGAAAAGAAAGAGAAAAGATACAAAATGAATATCACTAAAAGAAAAAGGGTATAAAAACTTATTAGATAGCGCGGTCAATGGTATCTAATAAGTTCTACCTACTATTGGATTTGAACCAATGACTCCCGCCGTATGAAAGCAATACTCTAACCGCTGAGTTAAGTAGGTCATTTATCTTCACAAAGAAAACCAAACGGGACTCATCCCATCGATGGATTATAAATATGATATTACTTAGAAGCAATACCGATCAATATGATCTTGGATCATGGAATAGTCATCTTGAGAATATTCATCTTGACAAGAAATTATCTACATAATAAAATATGTATTACAAGCACTAAGGGCTATAGCTCAGTTGGTAGAGCACCTCGTTTACACGCGCGCCGATGTTTTTCAGGGGAGTCCATCATGCAATCAAAAAATTGATCTTATTGAGAAATCGATGTCTTACTCCATAACTTTGAGGGAAGAAGAGAACAATAGCCTGACAAGGGTTCGGTCCGATTTAGGTGCCCAGTTAGATGCCAAACAGACCCCATCATTGATTTGATATATTGATAAGGTGAATACGCAGTCTATTCAATGCTAGGCTGAGTATAAGGGACTCAAAAAAATCTCTTTTCGTCCTATGAACTTTAAGGTGTATGAAGTTTCATATTTGATTTTTAAGTAGAGCGATAGAGACTTCATTTCACTTAGGTTAATCTAGGCCAGAGGCAGACCTACGTCAAAATAACCTCCCTTGAAAAACTTTGGTAGTGTTCCTGAATCTGAATCCACATAATGACTCAGAGCACATGGAGCCATCTCCTTATTTTTCTGTCAAAAATAAAAATGGCGGACTAGCTGATATTTATATCAGTTAATGAAAGAGCCCAATGCACAAAAAATGCATGTTGGGTCTTTGAAACAGTTCAGATCATTTTGATAATAATAAGTTTGATCTGTTTTACCGAGAAAGTCTACGGTTCGAGTCCGTATAGCCCTAGAGCCCTATAAAAAAAATTTCAAATGAATATTCAAATACAAAAAATTGTATCATTTTTCATTTGAATTTCCTCGTTATTGTTTTAATTGACTGATTGCTTCATCAAAAGACAATGATTCCTATAAGCCCATTCATGGGGATCGTTTAAAGTATAATATCAAACTAAAAGCAAAAACACATTTCATTTCAATGGACCCAATCGATCTTTTTCCAGTTGTGGATAAGCAAACCAACTTTTATACATTACTCTTCGTAAGAAAATTCCATATGGAATTTTCCTCTTTTCTTGTCCGAAATCAAGGAGTTAATTATACTACCCTTCTTTGGTATACCCAATTCTAGTGAATTTTGTATCATGACATGAGTCCGGTTAAAAACTCCAACCTAACCCAACCCCAATCAAATCTAATAGTAATTTACGTCGGTATTGTGCGGTATTTGCGCACAAGATAAAGTTTGAAAAACTAATATCTTTGCTAATGCTAAGTTTCATTGTAAACATTGTCAACAACGTAAAATAGGCTTTCCTTCGTATACCTTACTTAGACCTAGTCTTCTTTTTCGATATTCTATGAATAGAAAATCCTCCATCGGGATTGGATTCTAATAAAAGTAACAAGACCGATATATTCTAAATCTTGAGATGAAAATTCCTAGACATTTTCTTACATCTGACTACTTGTTCTATTCTAAACGACTAATAAAAAAGAGACAAATGGACATATT